GGAATCAATTGATTTTCTGGATGACACAATATGGATTTCTATAGATGAGACATCCTGCAAATCATTTCGATACTAATCTTACTCTAGAAAAAGAAAAAAGAAAATTTCAAGCAAAAAAAAGACTCTTAATGCTCCGGGCGAAAAGATGAAATCTTGGATTTTTGCGCATATCCCAATCCTTATTGATTATCTCATCACAGTTAAAATTTTCTTTTTTTACTTTTTTTTATAAGTTCATTGAAGAAGTTTTATTTGCTCAGTAAGTTACTCCCACCCCTTTTTTTGTTTGTCCACTACTTCTTATGAATCGAAACAAACGAGTTCCGATAGAACTGGAAAATCAAATAAATAGTAATCTTTGACGAACAGGATCAAGAATCATTATTATTTCCACACAAGAAAAGGAATTTTCCACCCTTTTCTTGTGTGGAAGATTAGGAAAACGAGTAATCCCTCCTAGAATCATTTGTTCCTTTCATTTATCCGCGTGTATTCTCCTCCTACTTATGCCTATTATCTATTAGAATTCGATTCTATTAGGTACAAAAAAACTATTGATGCATTACATGGCATTTACAATCTGCCAATGGGAGGCCTAGCATAGTCACAACACTCCCATTTTGATTGAAAAAAAGAAGGGGGGATCAAGTAGTCTTCTTCGCAATATACATACTATTGCTAGGAATGGGATACAAGCAATTTCCGGCATCTCGCAGAAAAACAGTATAAACAAAGCAAGCAAAACATTTTCCATGATTTTTTTGAATCATACATAATTGCATCGATCACAACAATTCGGCTCTTTTTACCAGCTTGATGAATCCGTGGATCTAGAAATTCATTTCGGACAATTGAACCTTCTCAAACTGTTTCTTTTTTAGAACCAAAAAGATTTGTGCCAGAATAACAGATGCCAAGAAGAACAACAAACCTTGGACACGTAATGGATCTTGAAGTACTATTTCTGCATCTCCCTGACCAAATCCACCCACATTGGGATTACTCGTTAATGGTTGATCAAGCTTGATAGATTCACCCTCTGAAACAAGAAGTTCTGGTCCTGGAGGTATAATATCAACCACTTGGTGTCCATCCGATGCGTCAGCTATGGTTATTTCATACCCCCCTTTTTCTTTACGTACTATTCTGCTTACTATACCTGCTGCTGTAGCATTATAGACTGTATTGTTACTCTTGTTCCCATCGGGATAAATCTGACCTCTTCCCCTGTTCCCACCTACATATATGGGATACTTTAAGAAGTGAACGTCTTTCTTAGTAGCAGGGTCCGGGGAAAGAATGGGAAAGACGATTTCACTATATTTCTGACCAGGAACAGGACCTACCACAAGAATATTTCTTTTAGTGGGGCGATAACTCTGAAAAGACAGATTGCCTATCTTTTCTTTCATCTCGGGAGAAATACGATCGGGGGGAGCTAATTCGAATCCCTCGGGTAAAATAAGAACAGCCCCCACATTCAAAGCCCCCTTTTTCCCATTAGCAAGAACTTGTTTCAGTTGCATATCATAAGGGATTCTAACAACTGCTTCAAATACAGTATCAGGAAGCACAGCTTGTGGAACCTCAATATCCACGGGCTTATTAGCTAAATGGCAATTGGCGCATACAATACGCCCAGTTGCTTCTCGTGGATTTTCATAACCCTGCTGCGCAAAAATGGGATATGCATTTGAAATAGATGTCCGAGTTATGACATATATCATGATCGATACGGAAATGAATCGAGTCATCTGTTCCTTTACCCAAGAAAAGGTATTTCTATTTTGCATGGTCCAATTATTGATCCCGGAAATTTCTACAATAAATTAGGTAGGTAGCTAGTATAGTTCCCTATCCACGATTCTGCCATTGTACTGGAGGGGGAATCCCTTAGACGGGTAGAAGTATAAAGAGTGAGTCAGATTAAAAATGGTTTGTTTATGTACGAAGTAACATTCGGATTTGATTGATATCGGCAGATCAAATGAGTTCTTCATTCATTCATTGAATGATAAACCACTACAAGTGAAGGAGATACACGATTTAAATAATGGAAGATCCAATATTTCAAAATTGTATCTAGAATGACTGGAAAAGTGGAAACAAGACCAGATATAATTTGATTGTTATGAGCAAATCCAAAATCTTTGTAGACCGAACCAATCATTAGTTCCCAACCATGGGGCGAGTGGAATCCGATACATAAATCAGTTAATAAAAGAATAGAAAAAGCTTTTATTGTGTCGCTTAAGTTATAGAGGAATTCCTGAACCCAAGAATTAAGAATGACAAGTTCTTCATTACCCAGAATAGAATAACCACTTAGAATAGCAAAACAGATTATATTTGTCGAGAAATGCAAAATTATATGGATATGATCTTCATTGTGCATTTTGACCAATTGTATTGTTTCTTTGTGGATTCCTATACGAAGCTTTTGTATCTGTGTCTCCGGGTACTCCTTTATCATTTCGTCCAACAGGAATAGTTGTTCTAATTCTATGAATCTTTCTAGAACGTTCTTCTCTTGAATATCATTCAAAAAAGTTTCGGATTGCCTTGTATTCCACCAATTAGTAACTAAAGGTTCCAGACTTTTATTAAATGAGAGAGAGATCCACCAGGGCAAAAAGACTATAGATGCAAGATATGGGAGGGGAGTCAATGCTTTCTTTTTTGGCACTTTTAATCTGTTCTGTAAATTGTTAATGAAACTGCTTCATTCGCCGACTCTATCTGATCCGATATTTCTATGAAGCATGAGTTCTATAACAAGGTATGGAACCTATGGATCGTATCTATTCCTTCTTTTTTTTTGAATTGTTTAGTCCTTGGATCTAGAAAGAATATAGAAATAGAATAAAGGTCCGTTTCGAATGAAGAAATAATCAAGTTCCCAGATATCTCAATTGGTCAAATTCGAACCAATTGTATCTTCATTTGTTCCTTTCGATGAATGCCCGAAAAACCACTTGAAGTAATGAATATTATTCGGATTTCGAGACGAAAGAACTCCCCCTGGATCAATCAATTATTTCGAAATGTTTCACTGGCTACCCACAGCCCAGGAATAATTGAGGGGATATTTCTGAAGAATATTGATGATGAAATCCGAAATGGGTGGCAAAACAAGAGAGAAATTGAATAGTTATGAGAGATCCAATCGTTTGGTCATCAAGGAGCAAAAGAAAGGATAAAAAAAAAAGAAACATCGATTGACGAAAGAGAGATAATTTACGAGATACGATCCATCTATATCTAACGTATCAATTCAAAATATTGGTCCTAAAAAGATGAATTCTATACTGTATTCCGAAATGTTCTGATATGTGTGATGAATACATACTTATTAGATTTGTTACTAGTATGAAAGAATTGAGTTTAGTTCCATATGTAAAAAAAAGAGTTTTTGTTTTGGTGGATAAAAATAGCTTCTTATTATGGTTGTTCCGTATTCGTCCGCCTGCTTTATTCTATGGGCCACAACACAACGGTATTACCAACGGAACGGGGGAAATAGAATCGAACATGTTTTGCTCGAATAAACGTTCCGAAGAAACTTCAGTTATATTAAAAAGGGGATTCCTGAGTTCCTTCCCTCATGCGGAGAAAGCATTCATTCTTCAGTTCATTTCAAAATACTTCAATTGGTACGCGCAAGAAATAGGCCAATTCAGCAGCTTTTTGTTCAATTTCTCGTGGAGTAAAATTCTCATCGGTACGAGTCAAGGGAATGGCTCCCTGGCCTCTGATTTCCATATAAAGGACACGACGAGGATAAAGACCCTCTTTAACTTCCATTCTGATTGACTGGATATCTCTCATAAGGAATCGAAGGAAGATGCGACGATTTATTCCAGGAAATCCCCAACGAAAAATACACACTATTCCTTCTTTTCTATCAAAAAGATCATAACCACTACCTACATTCCACGAAATTGTGCACCACAAATAGGAACTAATGAACAGACCAGCGATCCCATAGAAAGACATCACGATTCCTTGGGGAAAAAAAAGGATTTCCTGAGAGGGAAATACGGATATCAGATTCCTACCAAGATAACTGGAAGTTCCAACCAATAAGAATCCTAGTGAACCTAAAAAAAGGATACAGGCCCAGCAGAAATTACTTGTTTTTCGAGACCCCGTTATAAGTTCTATCCATATACGTTCGGATTGCCAGTTCATACTCGATCCAGTTGCATTCTATTGGAATTGAGAGAATAGAATAAGCCAAATGAATTTGACTTTACTTTTTTTTGTTTTGATCCCGAAGTAACTCTCATCAACTAGCACTATTATGATGTAAACCATTAGGAGTAATTCATCGAATTGGTTAGATATAAAATAATAACATCCCCTTCATATGATCCCACTATGTATATCTACATACATATAGATACATTGACTTTCTATTTCAGATATTCGCTGATCTATTTGAAAACAAAAACAGCTATACCCACATATAATATACATGCATTTATCCATATATCATGGATCTGCATGCATAACAATAACAGCCTTTTTATTTGTGCTCGGAGGGAGTCACATGTCGTACCGTACCCTATTCCACTAAAAGATATCTGTATTATGATCCAAGTCCAAGTGTTAAAATAAATTGATGAGATTTGATCCCATCGGATCTAAACAATTTTGTTTTTTTGAACATGAAGAGATAAAGAAGCCATTGCAATTGCCGGAAATACTAGGCCCACTAAAGGCACAAAAATAGAGGGTAAATTGAAATCTGTCATAGAATAGGTGCCTCGATTTAATATTTGTACTTGTTAGAAATATATCTTATGATAAGTATATTTATTATAAGTATATAATAAGTGCAAGGAATGTAGAACTAAATAAGTGTACCTATTCATCTTTCTACACAAAATATATGTATGATAATCCGCTTTTTATTCTTGTTCTCCCGTCCTTATCTTATAATAAAGAGTTTCTTACGAGTTCCCTAAGGATTCGTTAGAATCCGATCCAACAGGGATTCATAGTAAAAAAAAGGAGGTTCTCGGGAGATATAGATATAGAAATATGCAACATTTCTATTATAGATTTTCATTATTCTATATATTAATACGTAAGAAGGAAGGGAACATGAAATTCTTTTCATTTTCCCAATTCTATTCCGCGGAAGGAAGAATTCACTCTTTTCTCCTCTTTATTTTATAGAGGGTTCCTGATTTCTAATCATCAATAGGGGTAGGATAAAAAATCTGGAGAAAATAAAAATCAAAAAAGTAATTATCCGAAACTTCTGATTCTGACTATAGAACTTATGTCACCAAAGAAAACCCCATTCTTCTTATTTGGACTTTGATTGCGATGAACTAAAGTTCGCTACAAATAACTGAGCCTAGTACTAGTGCTCTACTTTAATTTTGAGTCAAGGGAAAGAAACCGTGTAGCTGAAATAACTCACTCAGAACACCTTTTAAAGGGTTACGTGGTACGATTGGATCAAATAAGCCCTTATGGAATGAATACTCAGCCGCTTGTGAACCCTCGGGTACTGTCTTATTCAATGTTTGTTCAATTACTCTTTTACCCGCAAATGCAATGTAGGCATTGGGTTCAGCAATAATGATATCTCCCAACATACCAAAACTGGCTGTCACTCCACCGGTTGTAGGAGATGTAAGGATTGATACATAGAATAACTTTTTATTTGATTGATAATCATATAAAGCGGAAGATATTTTAGCCATTTGCATCAAGCTCAAACTTCCTTCTTGCATGCGTGCTCCTCCAGAAGCACACACCATAATAACAGGTAAAGATCTATTAGTAGCATACTCGATCAAACGGGTGATTTTCTCGCCTACTACGGATCCCATACTACCTCCCATGAACTCAAAATCCATAACCCCCATTGCTATGGGAATACCGTTTAGTTGACCTATGCCTGTTTGAACAGCCTCAGTTAAACCTGTCTTTCTTTGATACGAATCGATACGATCTCTATAAGGCTCCTCTTCCGAGTGAAATTCAATGGGGTCGATAGAGACCATGTCTTCATCCATAGGATCCCAAGTGTCCGGATCAATCGAAAGTTCGATTCTATCTGAACTACTCATTTTCAAATGATATCCACATTGTTCACAAATATTCATTTTTGACTTAAAAAATTTCTTATAATTTAATCCATAACAATTTTCGCATTGAACCCATAAATGTCTGTATTTTTGATTTATATCGAAATCATTCGATCCTTCTCCTATATCACTGTCATTACCGCCAGTTCTTATATTAGAATTCCCACTATCACTACCACTTATACTTTCACCACTACAAATATAACTATAAATGTAACTATCAATACGGATTTCAGAACGAAGATAACTATCAATGCAACTATTAATGTGATTATTCCAACTATATTTAGTATCATACATGTCACAATCATAGTAGCGATTGTCACTCTTAGACCCATTATTCAGATAACTAGAAAAAGAACTTTCTAGTTCACTCAGAAAAGAACTATCATTGTCAATCTCAAAAATCTGATTTTCAATATCAAAATATACGGAATAACTGTTACCATTACTATCCCTAACTAAAAAAGTTTCATCAGAGATGAAACTCCAAATGTCCCTGACACCTAAAAAATGATCAACATTACTGCAACTATAACTGCCACTATCGCTCCAACTAGGAATGTTTTTATCCGTATCATTTAGAATGGGGTCTTCACTTCCACTGGTATTTCCAATAGGACAGCCAAGACTGTCCATTGATTTACTTAGCCCACACCTGTGTTCTAACTCCTCGTTAGACAATATCGAATTGAACCACCATTTTTCCATAGAGCCTTCCTGCCCCCTATTTGAAAATACAATAGATGAATAGTCATTCGATGAATAATCATTTTACTATTTCATTTCCTATCGGAATAAGCATATAGATCCAATTACTAGGATCATTAACTAATAACGAGTGAGCATTGAAAGAAATGATTCTGGGAATCCGGGGTATCAATTCACTATATATGATGGAACCTTTTCTTCAATTAAAGAGGGGTTTCTCCCATGTCATGTACAAATTCTCATCGAAAAGATAAATATTTGCCCCCTCCTATGAAGAATTCATTTTCGTAGAATCTCGTATAATAGAATATTAAGTGCCTATTGCAACACGGAATGAAAGGGACAATATACAGGATGGGTAGAAGGAGTTGTGACCCTTGGCTTGATCTATGGTCCGAAACTACGGGATATAAAATGATCCACCAATCCTAAGGATCCATAGGATTAATTATGGATCCAACAATAGAAGCATTGAGTTGTTTAGTCTTAGATCTTATCTTGTATTTAGATCTTGTATATATTGTATTTAGATCTTGTATATATATAAATAGGTAAGGTATGTACTGATATATGCAAGATATATGCAAATAGATAGGATCTTCATTCTTTATTCGGCTCAATCCTTTTAGTAAAAGATTGGGCCGAGTTTAATTGCAATTAGGGGAACGAGCGGGAATTACTG